AAAGGGGTGAAGAAGATTAGAGATAAAATCAAATATTTGTGACTAATCTCTCTTTCCCCTCTTTTTTTTTTTTAGAATTAGATAGATAGAATAAGGGAGGAAAGAGAAAGAAAAAAGTGGATTCAACCTCAGCGAAACTCGGGTTGGGCTCCAATAATACAGTTAAAAGAAAACGGAAATGTGGCTAGGGTAAGAGTATCATACAATACAAGATACTTAAATGAAATCCTGTACTGTGATTAGCAATATAGTTAGAAATTATTGTATTACTTATTATTTACTATATTGATTGCAACAAAATCTTTATTTCAAAATTTGATTTTGAGTGGTTAGCAACTTCTATTTTTTTGTCCCTTGCTTCTTATTCGCTTCGGATCGGAAAATAGAAAAGTTGGGTGAATCAAAAACCCAAAGGAGGTTCATGGCCAAGGGTAAAGATGTCCGAGTAAGGGTTATTTTGGAATGTACCAGTTGTGTTCGAAACGGTGTTAATAAGGAATCAAGGGGTATTTCCAGATATATTACTCAAAAGAATCGACACAATACACCTAGTCGATTGGAGTTGAGAAAATTCTGTCCCTATTGTTACACACATACAATTCATGGGGAGATAAAGAAATAGATATAGATCGAACCGAGTGCTTGTGTGTCACCCTTCCAAGGAACATGAAAAAATAATAGAGATATATATCTATATTATTTCATATATTTAAATGGAAACAAATAAATAAATATAGACAAACCAAATCCTATTAATTAATTCTAGAAATCATTTTTGATTTCATCGAAATGGGATTTTTGCGATAAGGAATAAACAAATTATGGATAAATCTAAGCGACTCTTTCTTAAATCCAAGCGATCTTTTCGTAGGCGTTTGCCCCCGATCCAATCGGGGGATCGAATTGATTATAGAAATATGAGTTTAATTAGTCGATTTATTAGTGAACAAGGAAAAATATTATCTAGACGGGTGAATAGATTGACCTTAAAAGAACAACGATTAATTACTATTGCTATCAAACAAGCTCGTATTTTATCTTCGTTACCTTTTCTTAATAATGAGAAACAATTTGAAAGAAGTGAGTCGATCGCTAGAACTACCGGTCTTAGAACCAGAAAAAAATAGGCTTGGCTTACTCTTCAACTGAATCAAAATTCCAATCCGAACTCAAACACGGATGGATGTTTTATTCAAAAAATACGAGAAGCAGTCGTGTCATAAGAAAAAAAAGAATTGGGGAAGAAGAATAAATCTTTTTTTTTTTATTGAGTGTGTTCGCTCATTTTGACGACTTTATCATATTATCTCATACTAATTTCTACTCTACCTTCCCGGAGTTCATTCTCCAGAGAACTCCATTTAAAAATTATGACGAATTCCTTCCAACTTCTTTATTTTATGATCTCATTGGAAATCATAAAAAGACAATTCCTATTTGATATAGCTATTTGTGCAAGTATTTTACGATTAAGAAGCAACTGCGCCTTATACAGGTTGTGTATTAATCTACTATAAATATGGGATACCCGATTCCCGCGAATTACTGCATTTATTCGAGTGATCCACAAACGACGAAAATCCCTTTTTTTCCTATCTCTATCACGATGAGCCGAAACCAAAGCTCTTAGTTTCTGTTGAGTAATTGTTCGAGTAAGTCTTGAATGAGCCCCACGAAAGCTTGATGCAAATAAACGAATTTTTGTTCTACGTCTCCGAGCTATATATCCTCGTCTAATTCTGGTCATTGAATAAATGAAACTTTGATAAATAACTAATTGATTGCCTTTCTTTCAGTTATTCTTTTCCCCTTTCCTAGTCTATTAATAACAAAACGGATTCTTCCAATTTATAAAATAAAAATTCCAATGACTTTTGCTACTCTAACCTTCCCGACCACGCTTTTTTCCCTTTTTCTAGGCATTGGAAATAAAATTAAAATATTTTATTAAATATTTTAATAAATAAAAAGAGATAAAGAAATTGTGGGTTCCATCGTCTCTATGGTTACTTCGTAAACGGTGAGGTCCTCTCTATACACCGGAGCCCCTTTCTTCATTTAATCAATGTTATTGATAACTTGTACAGTTACCACTCTTTGGCTCTACCCGTGAATTTTCTAGTAATAGGTCTTTCATAACGAGATAGACCTTCTACAGTAACGGTATTTAATTATGAAAATTGCTGGGGTAGCTGACCCTGTTAATCCGTTCTTGCAAGAGTAGAAACATAATCTTTCTGCTTTTTTTTTAATAGTATTTCCCCCCGCTTAATGGATAAACTATTTGTTACCAACGGGGAATTCTTTCTCACCTTAAATTGCAAATTGAGGTGATGGAATTTGCGCCAATGGAAACCATAAATTTCATACACAATAGAAAGATATGATAGATCTATCTTTTTTAGATAGTGAATGCAGTTCTTTCATTCTATCCGATTCACAGGTACTGATCATTGATACTGGAAATTCTTTTGTTTTGTTTCAGCCCATGATTTAAACGAGTCGCACATACACCCTTGTACATGTTCCTCGGCGCTGAGGGCAGCCCCCAAGAGCGGGGGATTTCGTGACGTTTCTAATTGGCTGTCTTGGGTTTCTAATAAGTTGTTTAATAGTTGGCATGCTGAATTATACATTATGGGCTGGTTTAGATCGATCCTAACCGTATGATTATGAATTTCTTCTATTTAATAGATTAATAGAATATTAAACCCCTAAGAAGTAAGAAGATAAAATCTTAAATCGTGCATTTGCGTGAAATCACTGTTATTTTTTATCCAACCGCTACAAGATCAACAATTCCATGAGCTTGGGCTTCTGTTGCTGACATAAAAACATCCCTTTCCATGTCTTCGGATACAACCCATAAGGGCTTGCTTGTTCTTTGTACATAAACCTTTGTAAGGATTTCGCGCAGTTTCAGTAGTTCTTCCGCTTCCAGGATAACTTCTCCCGTCTGTCCCTCAGAAAAACCGCCAATAGGTTGATGGATCATTACCCTGATGATATATTATAACATAATAAAAGGTTCCTCTATCTCGCACGATTAGGCGGGGGGAAGAGATAAAGAATAAGAAAAAGATAGAATTGAACAACCGTACAGGCATTTTTTTCGCATTGCATACGGCTCGACAATGGAATTCGCCTTTTTACCTTTCATCAACGAAAGAGAAAATATGGGGTCTATTATACCCAGATCGGTCAATGATCCAATTACCACCCTTCTTTTTTTTGGAGGAGTTCAAAAATACTATGATGGCCCCGTTGCTTTATATATTTATTTCGTTTGTGACTCAGCAATCCCAAAGTTTCTTTGTTTTTTTTTTCGAATAAAAAACAAAAAATAATCTTCTTTTTTTATTTGCGTACTTTTTCATAACATAAATATTGTTAATAACCTTCCGGTGTGAAAAAAGTTTGTGACGCTGTAATAGGCCTACAATAGGTAAGATAAACTCGGAATACCCCTCTTTTATCTCATACTACTCCTTCGATACATAATCGAATATTTTGAAAAAAAAACAATAAAAATTTTCATATCGAATTCGAAGTGCCATGCTATTATTACTTAATATTAATAATTCATATGGCGAAGGCATAGTCTTCTTTTTTCTCTCAAATAAAAAACTCATTGGCGCCAAGCGTGAGGGAATGCTAGACGTTTGGTAATTTCTCCTCCGACCAGGAGAAAAGACCCCATTGAGGCGGCCAATCCCATGCATATTGTCTGTACGTCTGGTCGCACAAATTGCATCGTATCATAAATAGCTATTCCGGGTATTACCCACCCGCCAGGAGAGTTTATAAACAAATACAAATCCTTGGTCTCATTCTCTATACTAAGATATACCATAAGACCAATAAGTTGATTCGAGATCTCGCTATCAACCATTTGGCCTAAAAAAAGTAATCTTTCTCGATAAAGTCGGTTGATTAGGATAAAATCAAATTGTATCCCTTCGGAGCCGTACAGGCACCTTTTGATGCATACGGTTCAGCAAAACTTGCGAAAAAAAAAAATCAATGTGTAGCTCCCAGCCCCCTCTTTTTTTCCTAGCGAGCTCTTTCTATCAAAGGGGCTTTTCTTCCATTTTTCAAGAACGACGAGTTTGACCGGTTTTCCTATACCTATAATATTCGAATATAAAAAAAGCAATGCACTAATCGAACTAACTTTTCATTGATGTATTTTTTCATCGAGATCCAATCCAAAAATCACGATGTCATTTTCTTGTTCCTGACTGGGCTTCTTCCATTTTTTAGGTTTATGCTCTACTCCGAGTAAGGATCTGCCCGATTTTTATTTGCACATATAGGACAAATGACCCCAATACCACGTCTCTTTTTTGCTATTACTTCGCCCCCTTTTTTTTTTAATTCATTTCTTTCATGTCTTCCGCCAAATCTTCGACATATTCATCATATTTATTATTCCATTGATTAACAGTTTGAGATCACTCCTATTGCGAATAAATTTCGAAATGGAATTGTTTATGATATCTATGATCTAAGTAATAATAATAGATAGATTCCCAATTGGGTTTTTCTAAACAGAGCCTGGATACCTCATTTTATTGGTCCAGCTAAGACGACCATAAATTTTTTTATTGCTAATATTAATCTGGATACCTCCGCACAAAATGGATCTAATTGCACTTCATTGCACTTCACGCTACAAATTTTTGATAATTCAATCAATTTTTTTTGGGCGAAACCGAGGCTATCTCGATCGGGGGAGAGAATGGGGAAATCCCATATGACCCAATAGGTCTGACAAGTCGCACTATACGTCAACCCAAGATGCATTCTTTTCTCCGGGACTTCGAAAAGGTACTTTTGGAACACCAATAGGCATAAAATGAAAGAAAAAAGAATTAAGTACTCTAGTTTACTTTGATGTGGAAACGTAATAATGGACTTCTTGTCTTAATAATATTGGCCTTTATCATATTTTATACATAGATTGAATAAGTTCATAAAATAAAGGAAAATTCTTACGAGTAGGTCCTTTGAATGATGGCCAAATGTGGATGCATCCGCTCATAGAAAAGGGAATCAACCCCCATTGCGTATTGGTACTTATCGAGTATAGAATAGATCTGCTTCTCTTTTTTACTACGAACCGAACTCTTCCATTATTACTAAAAGATATTACTAAAAGAATAGAACAAATATTTCGAGCTAATCCACTGAAAAAAAAAGGGGGTACATAGCAGAGTTTTTTTCAATGCAATAAAGTTACATAGTGTCTATTTTTTGTTAATAAAGGGGTAGTCCCATGGGTTTGCCTTGGTATCGTGTTCATACCGTCGTATTGAATGATCCCGGTCGTTTGCTTTCTGTCCATATAATGCATACAGCTCTGGTTGCTGGTTGGGCCGGTTCAATGGCTCTATATGAATTAGCAGTTTTTGATCCCTCCGATCCCGTTCTTGATCCAATGTGGAGACAAGGCATGTTCGTCATACCCTTCATGACTCGTTTAGGAATAACCAATTCATGGGGCGGTTGGAGTATTACAGGAGGGACGATAACGAATCCGGGTATTTGGAGTTACGAAGGTGTAGCCGGGGCACATATTGTGTTTTCTGGCTTGTGCTTCTTGGCAGCTATCTGGCATTGGGTGTATTGGGATCTAGAAATATTTGGTGATGAACGTACAGGAAAACCTTCTTTGGATTTACCTAAGATCTTTGGAATTCATTTATTTCTCTCAGGAGTGGCTTGCTTTGGTTTTGGGGCATTTCATGTAACAGGATTGTATGGTCCTGGAATATGGGTGTCCGACCCGTATGGCCTAACTGGAAAGGTACAATCTGTAAATCCGGCGTGGGGTGTGGAAGGTTTTGATCCTTTTGTTCCAGGAGGAATAGCCTCTCATCATATTGCAGCAGGGACATTGGGCATATTAGCAGGCTTATTCCATCTTAGTGTCCGCCCACCTCAACGTCTATACAAAGGATTACGTATGGGTAATATTGAAACCGTTCTTTCCAGCAGCATCGCTGCTGTTTTTTTTGCAGCTTTTGTTGTTGCTGGAACTATGTGGTATGGTTCAGCAACTACCCCTATCGAATTATTTGGTCCCACCCGTTATCAATGGGATCAGGGATACTTTCAGCAAGAAATATATCGAAGAGTTAGTGCTGGACTAGCCGAAAATCAAAGTTTATCAGAAGCTTGGTCTAAAATTCCTGAAAAATTAGCTTTTTATGATTACATCGGAAATAATCCGGCGAAAGGGGGATTGTTCAGAGCGGGTTCAATGGATAACGGGGATGGAATAGCTGTTGGGTGGTTAGGACACCCTATCTTTAAAGATAAAGAAGGGCGTGAACTTTTTGTACGTCGTATGCCTACTTTTTTTGAAACATTTCCAGTTGTTTTGGTAGACGGAGATGGAATTGTTAGAGCCGATGTTCCTTTTAGAAGGGCAGAATCGAAGTATAGTGTCGAACAAGTAGGTGTAACTGTTGAGTTCTATGGTGGCGAACTGAATGGAGTGAATTATAGTGATCCTGCTACTGTGAAAAAATATGCTAGACGTGCTCAATTGGGTGAAATTTTTGAATTAGATCGTGCTACTTTGAAATCCGATGGTGTTTTTCGTAGCAGTCCAAGGGGTTGGTTTACTTTTGGACACGCTTCGTTTGCTCTGCTTTTCTTTTTCGGACACATTTGGCATGGTGCTAGAACCTTGTTCAGAGATGTTTTTGCTGGTATTGACCCGGATTTGGATGCTCAAGTGGAATTTGGAGCATTCCAAAAACTTGGAGATCCAACTACAAGAAGACAAGGAGTTTGATGCACCATTGCTCTGCTATTTTTCGTTTCTCGCTTCTATTTTCGGTTTGTGATTTTAAATAAGGTACTGGAGAAATCTGGATTTAAATCGTCGCCTTTTTTTTTTATTTTTTTTTCTTTAATCCGGGAGATGATTCCAAGTAAACAGGTATGGAAGCTATAATTGTAAACCACGATCGAATTTATGGAAGCATTGGTTTATACATTCCTCTTAGTCTCGACTTTAGGGATCATTTTTTTCGCTATCTTTTTTCGAGAACCGCCTAAAGTTCCAACTAAAAAAATGAAATGATTTTTCATTATATCAATTGAAGTAATGGGCCTCCCAATATCGGGAGGCCCATTACTTCAACTAGTCCCCGTGTTCCTCGAACGGATCTCTTAGTTGTTGAGAGGGTTGCCCAAAAGCAGTATATAAGGCGTACCCCGTAAAACTTACAAGTAAACCAGATATAGAGATGGCGACTAGGGTTGCTGTTTCCATTATTATATAATTTCAAGACCACAACGGATCTATGATAAGATCGTTTATTTACAACGGAATGGTATACAAAGTCAACAGATCTCAATGAATACAAAATAGGATTTATGGCTGCACAAACAGTTGAGGGTAGTTCTAGATCTCGTCCAAGACGAACTGCTGTAGGGGACTTATTGAAACCATTGAATTCGGAATATGGTAAAGTAGCTCCGGGATGGGGAACTACTCCTTTGATGGGTGTCGCAATGGCTCTATTTGCGATATTCCTATCTATTATTTTGGAGATTTATAATTCTTCCGTTTTACTGGACGGAATTTCACTGAATTAGATTCACAAGAACCCCAAAATCCTAGCTTTTAAATAAGCATTTAGGTCTCGGATTTTTTTTTTATTTTAGTTGATTGGTAGTTCGACCGCGAAATTTTTTTGTTTCTGTATTTCCGGAATATGAGTGTGTAACTTGTTCTAATTGATCCTATTGATAGTACAGAGAATGGGTCTGTCGTCTTGATAGAGATGGTTTTACCCCGTCGGATATTCATTCGAGTATCTGGAGCACGGAATATATAAAATAGATCACGAAGTATTCGAACTATGATTCATACTTAATATTCAGACCTCGCGGCCGGATTCAAACAATTTTTCCAAAGAAAAAGTTATAAATCATAAATTGAAAGATTTTTCTTCTTTCAAATTCGCCATTTCCGCTTTGATTTTGCTCACAGGACAAACGTTTCTTTGGATTTTTAGTCATTATATTTATATCTATTCTACTCGTTGAATAAATGATGATCCAATGGTTCTTACTCAGGGAATCTTTGGACTTAATTTGAAGGGTTTGTTGAATCATCGTGGTTCTAGTATGAATCTGAGGTTTCAATTGATTCATAGGGTCTTAACAAGAAAATTCCTATCAACAATAAAGAAAAAATAAAGTAAAGCTGCATTCCATACAAATAAAAATAACAAATAAAAAAAAACGAAATAGGTAAATAGAAGATTCAAGAGGCCCGTAACGATCAACATAAAGACAAGTGAGTCGACTTGATTTTTTGGCATTCTAATTATAAGCACCAAGAATAGCTTTCGAATTTTGATTCTTTCGTATCTTTAGATAAGATTGAATCAAAAGATTAAGAAGTTTCCAATTTGCTATTCCATACCTCTTTCAACCAGTATTGGGGTGTTTGTGTTTGAGCCGTACGAGATGAAATTCTCATATACGGTTCTCAGAGGGGGAGTTCCCTTGGTTTACCTATCTCAATAAAGTCTACGATTGGTTTGAAGAACGTCTCGAAATTCAGGCGATTGCAGATGATATAACTAGTAAATACGTTCCTCCTCATGTCAACATATTTTATTGTCTAGGAGGAATTACACTTACTTGTTTTTTAGTACAAGTAGCTACAGGGTTTGCTATGACTTTTTACTATCGTCCGACCGTTACTGAGGCTTTTGCTTCTGTTCAATATATAATGACGGAAGCTAACTTTGGTTGGTTAATCCGATCAGTTCATCGATGGTCGGCAAGTATGATGGTCCTAATGATAATCCTGCACGTATTTCGTGTGTATCTCACAGGTGGTTTTAAAAAACCTCGCGAATTGACTTGGGTTACAGGTGTGGTTCTGGCTGTATTGACTGCATCTTTTGGTGTAACAGGCTATTCTTTACCTTGGGACCAAATTGGGTATTGGGCAGTCAAAATTGTAACAGGCGTACCAGAAGCGATTCCGGTAATAGGATCGCCTTTGGTAGAGTTATTACGCGGAAGTGCTAGTGTGGGACAGTCCACCTTGACTCGTTTTTATAGTTTACACACTTTTGTATTACCTCTTCTTACTGCCGTATTTATGTTAATGCATTTCCTAATGATACGTAAGCAAGGTATTTCTGGTCCTTTATAAAATCAAAAAGAATCTAGATCATAGCGATTTGTAATCAATCCTTTATCTTATTGCTTGGGGAGGAACAATAATATTTCATTGCTACAAATATGGATTATTGACAAAGAATAAGACATGTATTTGGAAATTTCCCTTCAACTATTTATTTGACATGAATGAATAGTTGAAGGGAATTCTCCGAAGAGAAATGGATTATGGGAGTGTGTGACTTGAACTATTGATTGGGCCGTGCAGAAATATGCCTTTATCTGCTATATTGGAATTCACAACCAAATGTGTCTTTGTTTCAACCGCCGCCCCATAGAGAGGATAGGCTGGTTCGATTGAAAAGAATCTTTTCTATGATCAGACCCAAGCATGCCGTGCATGAACAGGCTCCGTAAGATCCAGTAGAATAAGTGATGTGGCAGAATCCAGATTATCTTTTCGCTATATTACTTCCTTAATAGTATGGAAATGCATTCATTTCTTCTGCATCGATCCGATTTATGATACTATCGGAGTGAAACAAGGGATCTAAAGAAGAGCAGCGGCTAGACTATATTAGTAACAAGTAAATCCTTTGTACGCGAAAAATCAAAATTTCAGCTCGATCCATTTTTGTTATTGTTAGGGTGAATCACAAGGGCTGAGACGACCCAGAAAGCTCTTGATCATGATCAATTCTGTAAGCCTACTTGGGTATTGAGCATGTACCTGTAAGAACTGAATTCCTTGTTACAACTTCGTAAAATGGAATCCAGTAATTTTACCTATAGAATCATTCAGATATGTGTGGATATGACTAAATATAGATTTTATAAAATC